CAAAAAATATATATTATATATATGGAAAAAAATTGCGTCCAATAGGATTTGAACCTATACCAAAGGTTTAGAAGACCTATGTCCTATCCATTAGACAATGGACGCCTTTCATTCCTATTTGTTTTCGTATTTTTTACTTCGGATCTCTTGTTCGTAAAAAAAAAAAAATAGCGGATTGTATGTGATAAAATTTCGGCAATTGCGTATTCAATTCAATGATAGATTAAGATGAAATGAAATTAATAATTTCATTTCATTTTTTAAATAATAAAAAGAGAAAGCGGGTAGCGGGAATCGAACCCGCATCGTTAGCTTGGAAGGCTAGGGGTTATAGTCGACGTCGATTCATCATTTTTAACGTCTCTAATTCAAAACCGAACATGAAACTTTTATTTCATTCGGCTCCTTTATGGTAGATGGATAATTTCCCCGATTTAAGACGTAAATGAAAAAAAAATTGACCCATAACATCTATGTCAGCCTTTACTGTCTGATAACACTACTCGCTTTCTAGATGATCCCTCTAGAAGAGGAGGATTATAACACCCTTTCTAGTTACTTCGTTCTCTATTTCTATTTGAACGAATCCTGAGGAAAAGAATTTTCTTTCCACCGAGCTAAACAATATATCGATGTCTCTAGTAAACCAAAGCCATCGTTTAATAGCTATTTTGCTTCAATCTCCCCTCTATAAACAAAAAAAAATATAAAATTGAAGATTTAGTTACGATTAGAAAAAAGCTTTCTTCATCCATAGATCCTTTTACTCATTCAATTGGAAGTAGTGATCCAATAAAAAAAATTATGTTTCGTAATTTTATAATCCAATTTTTCAATTGCTAATTGATCCTTGTATAAAATATAAAAAGCACGAGAATGTATATTCTTCCTCGAATCTGGCATTGAGAGGTAAAGAATTAAATCCTTTTAAGAAATAAAGTTTTTTTTTTCAGAATATGAAGAAAACCGAAGGACCCCTTAACTATGTAAGGGGTTATATAAAACGAATCACACTTTTACCACTAAACTATACCCGCTACAATACGATTATTATCTATAAATGGATCTTTTGTCGAATCGAATGTAATCAATACAGGATCAGACAAGAATTATTTTAAATGACGTGTTTTGTTGGGTACTTAAATGCGATTAAGAAAAGGCTTAAAAAAAAAACTTTTCTTTTGCTGTAGGGGTTTTGACAGATACGGCTCAGCAAAACCACTTAAGTCATAACATCAAAATGCATTGTGCAAGCATCCAGTGTTTTTATTCTAGTCCAGTACATAAAAAATAAGAATAGAAAGAATCCTCCTTCTAATTTAAGATTTCTTATTGTTGTTGCTTCAATAACATTTTTCAATTCAGCTAATTATCTATGATTATGATTCAGTGGAACAAAAAAAGGCCCGGCTAGGTACTGACCCGGCCAGGCCATGGAAAAGCCCTTATCGGACAAAAATAACGAGGTATTCTTTTTTTTTATCAGAAATTTATCTTTCGAGCCCGTACTTTAGAGTTGGAATTGCTGATAAACGTGATATATATATAATTAGATAAATTATAGAACTTTTCTTTTTATTAGAATTAAATTAGAATTAAATAGATATATTAATTAGAATAAACTATCTTTTTAAGATTTTTAAGATATAAGTCGATTTTAATTTTAATAAGGATAAAGAGATAATTTCAATCCTTACTTTAAATGTAACATGTAATATAGTTATTATCCGTTTTCAATTGGGAGAGATGGCTGAGTGGACTAAAGCGTCGGATTGCTAATCCGTTGTACGAGTTATTCGTACCGAGGGTTCGAATCCCTCTCTTTCCGTTTCCCTGGATCGCTTGATATTTTAGTTATCTTTCGAATTGATCGAACCTTTTTTTTATTTAAGGTTAAGGTGGCGAATAGATAAAATCTTAAGAAAAAAGAAAAGGGTTCGATCAAGGAAAAGTATTATTTGATCCTTATTCTTCACGTCCAGGATTACGTCCTGGATCATTAGATAAGAATCCGAAGATGAAGAGAGAAACAAAGAATATCACTACTGTGTAAACGAAGAGTTTGAGAGTAAGCATTACACAATCTCCAAGATCTTTTTTTTTTTTTTTTGAGAATAGATTCTCCATTTTTATAGCACATATCATATTTTGACACCATGAAAGGAAGTACTTTTTTAGAATTTTAGAAAGGGTTTTTCCTTAGTAAAATTAAAATTTTATTTTTAAATACCCGCAATACCTAATTGTGGGGTATCCTATATAAGATCTTTGACGAGAAAAAAAAGGTCATAATGAAGAAATGGGGTGATTCAAGATTTATTGCGGCAATTCAATAATTTCAATGTTTCAACTAAAGGTTCATACTCTAAGACTTATATGATTTTATCAATTGTTATAATTTTTTTTTTTGAATACTTGAATAAATAATTAAGTTTGCTTAGGACAGTATTCAAAATTTCATCGAAAACTTACAGCAGCTTGCCAAACAAAGGCTAAAAGAAAAAACAGCAAAGGTATGACCGGCATAAAATCGACAATTGGATTTAAAAAAGAGTAGGCCTCGGGTAATTTGGCCAAGAAAAAACTACTCGAATAAAGGGCAGGGTTAAGACAGATACCGATCAAACTAAAAATATTAAGCATAACAAAGATTTTTTTCTTGGAGATAATTGTATTTTGATTGAGTTATTGATATCTTATTGATATAAGGCTAAAAATAATGAAGAAGGTAAAGTAGATCAAAAAATTCTTTCAACCCACTCACCCAATCAAAAGCCTTCAATTCTAAAAAGAGAATATAAGAAATCATACGTTTATACAATACAATATCTTAATTAAATTATATGGAATGATCAATCAAGTCCAGTTTAATTCTATATTATATCTACACGTAGCAAAATCCTATCAACAATATAGTGCATAGATATGTATTTGCATTGGAATTGACGAATAACCAACACTCATATTAGTGTTTATTAGTGCAGAATTAAAATTTAAATGGGGCGTGGCCAAGTGGTAAGGCAACGGGTTTTGGTCCCGCTATTCGGAGGTTCGAATCCTTCCGTCCCAGAGCACCCATTATATCCGGAAAACTCTTGCTTTTTTGAACAAGACTTAAGATCTTTAATTTGAATTTAAGAGTGGAGTAGTGGCTAGAATATGATTCTTGTTTATCATTTTTACTTATTCTTCTCTGAATCAGAGAAGAATATTTTTTTCTCAAACTGAATTGCGTTCGAATGAGACAGAGATGTAACTTAATCTACTTAATCTAGTTGTTTTGTTATCTAGGTCAGATGGGGACCCCACACCACACTAGTTTGAATAAAAAAAGTTGGACAGACTCTCATTGTATGCCTATGCCCATCCCTCTGCTATTCCTATTGAAGTTAATTTAGGTACCATATCCTATATATTTTCGTTTTAATATGTAATTTAAATACATATATATATGTATCCGTCTGAATCTCATTAACAAACGATCAAGTAAATTACATATGTAACAGATCTGTTTTCTTTGCACCGAGTTTTTTGGCATTTTTTGTTTGGGTCTAAGAGTTCCATAAATTGTTGTAAAATTTGAGGCGAGGGATTATTCATACATTCTATTAAATTTTTAAATTTGATTTTTTGGGGGGGTCTAGAAAGGTTACAGAAAACTTATGGAACCTCAAGTTAAATACAATGCATGGTATGTATTGTTAGCATTCTATTTCCGTAACAACGGCCTTTGTTTGTATTTTGTGAAAAAAAAACTTATGATCACTTATTATTTGATAACTATGGGATTAAAAAATTCGTGCTGAGACGTTTTCAGAAACTAACTACCCATTCATATCTATTTCTATTATAGATAGAGAAGGACAAAAGTATAGATTTATTATTATTTAGCGATCGAACTAATGACTATTCACGATTCCATAATTGAATCAATTAAATACTAGTTCCAAACTAGAGGAATGTTATGGTAAAACTTCGTTTGAAACGATGTGGTAGAAAGCAACGTGCGACTTGAAGGACATGATCAGCTGTGGATGTAATAATCCACCATTTTATTATGAATAAAAGTGCTCTTGACTCGACATCCTTTGTTCTGCTCGACTAGAACCCATCAGTTTTTTCTTGGGTTGTAATGTAAAAAAGGGGTAATTATAGTTACATGATGGAGCTCGAGTAGAAAGTATTGATTCATTTCTCAAGGGTAAGGGTCTAGGGTTAGTGTCAATTAATAAGTTTGAACAACTTCGTAAATATAGCTTCTATATAGAAATTGAAAGGATTCAATTTGAGAAAGTTTCAAATCTAAATCGAAAATAAAAGTCAAATTTGTTGGACTTGGGAAAACTTTTTCAATCAAAAGTGGAACACGCGTGAATCAACCGTTCTGATGATTCTTTGATAGAAAGAAATCACAAAAAAGGTATGTTGCTGCCATTTTGAAAGGATTAAGGATCACCGAAGTAATGTCTAAACCCAATGATTCAAACAAAAGATAAAGGATCCTGGAACAAGGAAACACCATTTTTCATTGTCTCAACAACTCAATCTGAAGAATAAAACAGATTCTAAACGAGACAAGAAGGGGGCTAGAGACCACTCAAAAAATGAAATAGCTTAGAGATTGTGAGCTATTTGAGAGTTATCCCACTTGAGTTATGAGTACAATTTTTTGTTTTACATTTCTAAACGAAAAAAATTTAATCTTTAATCATAGTCTAATTGATTTGATGATTTTATGGATCTATTTGCCATTCTAATTTTATACATAGACATTTTTCTCGAGCCGTACGAGGAGAAAACTTCTTATACGTTTCTAGGGGGGGGGTATTTTCATCTATCCCAATGAGCCGTCTATCGAATCGTTGCAATTGATGTTCGATCCCGAAGAGAGGGGAGAGATCTCCGGAAAGTTGGTTTTTATGATCCGATAAAGAATCAAACTTATTCAAATGTTCCTGCTATTCTATATTTCCTTGAAAAAGGCGCTCAACCTACAGGAACTGTTCATGATATTTCAAAGAAGGCAGAGGTTTTTACGGAACTTCCTTTTAATCAAACAAAATTAAAATAATGAAATACAAAGAGTATAAGCTTTTCTCTACTTCTCTACTATGCTCCGCCTTTTCGTATTGTTCTCATAGAATCCCCTGTTCTAGTGGTATTGGTATATAACGGCAAAAAGAGAAGGTGGATATTCCAAAAATCGAGGGACTAGATGAAGAAATTGGATCTCGAAATAAAAAATTATGACATTATCTGCAATCGACTGGTTTTCGTTGGAACTCTACTAACAAATAATAATAACCACGGAATCAAACTTGCTTATTCGCTCAACTTATATTGATTGAATAACTCGGATTTTTTTTTACTACTTTTTATTCCTTGATCTACTATCTACACCTTTTTGCATCTATGTAGTGCCAATCCAACACCAGTCCTTAGAGTTAATATTTAATTTATTTTATTTACGTTTCACCACTGTATTCTTTTCGTAACATTTATATTGACAACAGTGTATCAAACAAATATAATTTGATCGTGTATAAGTATAAATCTTTTCGTGCCATAGGTTCGGTTTTTTATTTTACTTCATTCAATTGATGGGTTCGTTGAATTCGCTGTGATACAATAATTTTTTATTGGAGTGAAAAAAAAAAAAAGAAAGGGAGGTTGATCCATTTGTACATTTATATCTATTCTAAATTCTAATTATATTTAAATTTAGTATATTTGCATCTGATCTCTTCATTTTTATGTTCAGTTCAGAAGCGATTAAAAATTGAGATTGCTTTTTTTATTCTTAGTTTAAAATGGTTTGATTGTGTCATGGCACTCAAATTTAGTTATATTTTTTTTACTGTATTGACATTTACACATCCTAATTGTTTTTAGGTTTTTGGGTTGCTAACTCAACGGTAGAGTACTCGGCTTTTAAGTGCGGCTAGTATCGTTTACACATTTGGATGAAGCAAGGGATTCGTCCATACCATCGGTAGAGTTTGTAAGACCACGACTGATCCTGAAAGGGAATGAATGGAAAAAATAGCATGTCGTAGCAATAGATAATTCTGAGAATATTGCATTCTTACCGGATCGGTACAAAGACTTGTTTGAAGGCTTGGATCGGGACGGAACAAAATGAATTAAAAGTTGGGTCGCGTGAATAAATGGATAGAGCCCTATGGCTCTAATTATAGGGAAACAAAAAAGCAACCGGCTTCTGTTCTTAACTTTGAATGATTACCCGATCTAATTAGATAGACGTTAAAAATGGATTAGTGCCTGATGCGGGAACGGCTTCTCCTATGAGTGGATTATCCTTTTTTTTTAATGAATCCTAACTATGTCGCTATTCTCCATTATGCATTGGAGAGGAATGTGTAGAAGAAGCAGTATATTGATAAAGATAATTCTTTCCAAAATCAAAAGAGCGATTGGGTTTAAAAAATAAAAGATTTCTAACCATTTTGTTATCCTATAACGAACATAAACCTATTAGATGAAAAAAAAGAGGATAGAGAGTCCGTTGATGAGCTTACCTGTCTCCGAGGTATATATTATTTTATTATTATACTACCTTGTTTTGACCGTATCGCAGTATGTATCATTTGATAATCCAAGAAGTATCTTATGCCTATCTTTGGTTCAAATCTAATTTCAAATGGGGGAATTTCAACGATATTTTGAACTCGATAAATTTTTGAAACAGGACTTCCTATATCCGCTTATCTTTCAAGAGTATATTTATGCACTGGCTCATGATCATGTTTTAAATAGATTCATTTTGGTGGATAATTTTGGTTATGATAATAAATCCAGTTCACTAATGGTGAAACGTTTAATTACTCGAATGTCTCAGCAGAATCCTTTGCTTATTTCTGCTAATGATTCAAACCAAAACCAATTGTTGGGGCATAACAAAAATTTATATTCACAAATGATATCAGAGGGATTTGCAGTTATTGGGGAAATTCCTTTTTCTCTAAGATTAGTATCTTCCTTAGAAAGGAAAGAAGAAATAGGCAAATCTCAAAATTTACGATCAATTCATTCACTATTTCCGTTTTTAGAAGACAATTTTTTACATTTAAATTATGTGTCAGATATACTAATACCCTACCCCATCCATCTAGAAATCGTTGTTCAAACTCTTCGCTCCTGGTTGAAAGACGCCTCTTTTTTCCATTTATTACGCTTCCTTCTCTATGAGTATCAGAATTGGAATAGTCTTATTACTCCAACTCCAAAGAAATCAAGTTCCATTGTTTCAAAAAAGAATCAAAGATTATTATTGTTTCTATATAATTCTTATGTATGTGAATACGAATCCATCTTCATTTTTCTTTGTAACCAATTTTATCATTTACGATCAATATCTTCTGAAACTCTTTTTGAACGCATTTTTTTCTATGGAAAAATAAAAGCTCTTGTAGAAGTCGGTTCTAATGATTTTCCGCCCGTCCGATGGTTGTTCAAAGATCCTTTCATACATTATGTTAG